ATACATATACTAATAAAGATTTAGAATAGATACAAAAAAATAGACTAATAAAAATAATGAATAAAATAATAAAATAAAGTAAAGTGAATTATCGTAGATTATCGTATATATTTCATGTAGAAACATATAGAAATGATGAATAAGCCCATTTATTTACACTTTTAATTTACATTTATATTTATTATATACTTAACTTAATATATGTTTAAGTATGCATTTATGTTATATACTTTGATATACTTATATAATCTATTTAATATTATATATATATATTAGTATCTCTATATAGATTACTATTTCTACGCCCTATTAGATTTATTCCTTATTAGTATATACATAATATACTCTTATATTCTATATTCTTTAGTATTGTATATACTCAATACTCACTTAAGTAGAATTCTATATATATAGTATAATTGAATATATCTTTATAACAATAACAGGATAAAATGTTAATATAACAACAAATATAACAATAAATAAGAGGTACAAATATTAAATCGAGGTACTCATTCTATGACAACTATCAGCAACTTACCCGCTATTTTTGTGCCTTTAGTAGGCTTAGTATTTCCGGCAATTGCAATGGTTTCTTTATCTCTTCATGTTCAAAAAAACAAGATTTTTTAGATATTATGGGATTTAATCTTATCTATTGTTTTTTCAAGACTTAGGCTTACTTGGATCATAGTACAATTCTCTATGTAGTAGAATATGGTATAATGTGTAGCTTCTTCCGAACAGAAGCTCGTATGCATAAACACGATCTATGGGAAAATGAATTATAACTATTTGAAGATAAATCATTATCGGGATGAATTTCTGAAACGTAAAGTCAATATATCTAAATGTCTGTGGATATCTATAAGAAATCATAAAAAAAAAGATGTTATTAGTTTAGTTTATCTCTAAGCAATTGATGAATTACTCCTAAAGCTTCACATCATAATAATGCTAGTCGATGAGGATTACTTCGGAAATAAAAAGATTAAAGTCAAATTTATTGGGGTTTATCTCCCAATTACAATAAAATGCAACTAGATCTAGTATAGTATGAGTTGGCGATCAGACCGTATATGGATAGAACTTATAGTGGGGTCTCGAAAACCGAGTAATGTCTGCTGGGCTTTTATCCTTTTTTTAGGTTCATTAGGGTTTTTATTGGTTGGAACTTCTAGTTATCTTGGTAGGAATCTTATACCGTTATTTCCCTATCAGCAAATAATTTTTTTTCCACAAGGAATCGTTATGTCTTTCTATGGAATCGCGGGTCTTTTTATTAGTTCATATTTGTGGTCCACAATTTCGTGGAATGTGGGTAGTGGTTATGATCGATTCGATATAAAAGAAGGAATAGTATGTATTTTTCGTTGGGGATTTCCTGGAAAAAATCGTCGCATCTTTCTCCGATTCCTTATGAAAGACATTCAATCCATCCGAATAGAAGTTAAAGAGGGTATTTATGCTCGTCGTGTCCTTTATATGGAAATCAGAGGCCAGGGGTCCATTCCCTTGACTCGTACCGATGAGAATTTGACTCTACGAGAAATTGAACAGAAAGCTGCTGAATTGGCCTATTTCTTGTGTGTACCAATTGAAGTATTTTGAAAAAAGGCGAATGCTTTCTTATTCTTAGCAAAAGGGAAAAAACTATAACTCAAGAATTCTCTTTCTCTTTTTTCTATAGCATAACTTAACTGAAGTTTCTGCCGAACTCTGATTAGAACAAAAAAAAGTAAACGTACACGGACCAATCCTAAAGCGAAATAGTTTTTATCCATAAATTATTTTTTATGAGTATGTAAATCCACTTAAATCAATTCAGTAACGGAACAAGTAAGAAATCGGAATAAAGAATTTCTCTTTTTTTTTTTTTTTAATATTGTGAATTTAGTAAATACAGATAGATTCTCTCTTGTAAATCATCTCTCCTTTTTTGTTAATCAACATTTTTTATCTTTTTTTGTGCTCTTTAATTACCAACCGATTGGACCGCTTATAATGATAACATTTCTATCTTGTTTTGACACTCATTTTTGATCATAGCATCGCGGTATTCTTCAGAAAATTCTATCAATTATTCCTGTACTGAGGGTGGCCAGCGATTTTTTTTTTCGAAATTTTTGGATATTTTGATAAACTGGGAGTTCTTTCGTCTCGAAATTCGAATAATATTCATTATTTGAAATGGCTTTTTCGTGCATTCATCCAAAGGGGACAATTGCTTCGAATCATATATTTTGAAAGAATATTCTATAAAATATTCTAGTTTATTTATTTCTTCATTCAATTTGAAGTGGAATCTTTCTTATTCTATTTCTGTATTTCTATATTGTTTTTCTGTATTCTTTCTAAATTCAAGGACCAACCCATTGTCATTGTACAGAATCACAAATAAAAAACGGAGAATAGGCTCATTGTAATGTAATAGAACTGATATTTGATATAAATCTTAGTATCGTATAGAGAGAGTCGACGAATGAGATGAGTTCATTTCAAAATTCACAGACGAGCAAATGGCAAAAAAGAACGCATTTATTTCCCTTTTATATCTTGCATCGATAGTATTTTTGCCTTGGTGGATCTCTCTCTCATTTACATTTAATAAAAGTCTGGAATCTTGGGTTAATAATTGGTGGAATACTAGGCCCTCCGAAATCTTTTTGAATGATATTCAAGAAAAGAATATTCTAAAAAAATTCATAGAATTAGAGGAACTCTCCCTCTTCGACGAAATTCTAAAGGAATACCCGGAAAGGCGTTTACAAAAGCTTCACATTGGGGTTTACAACGAAACGATCCAATTGATCAAGATGCACAATGAGGGTCGTATCCATACGATTTTACATTTCTCAACAAATATAATTTCTTTCGTTATTCTAAGTGTTTATTCTATTCTAAGTAATGAAGAACTTATTTTTCTTAACTCTTGTCTTCAAGAATTTCTATATAATTTAAGCGACACAATAAAAGCTTTTTCTATTCTTTTATTAACTGATTTATGTATAGGATTCCATTCGCCCCATGGTTGGGAACTAATGATTGCCTCTATCTACAAAGATTTTGGATTTGCTCAAAATGATCAAATTATATTCGGCGTTGTTTCTACTTTTCCAGTCATTTTAGATACAATTTTTAAATATTGGATTTTTCGTTATTTAAATCGTGTATCTCCGTCACTTGTAGTGATTTATCATTCAATGAATGATTGAAAAATGATCGACCGATCCAATTATAATGTTTCTTACTTTGTAACATAAGTAAAACAGTCAAAATTGTACTTATTTTTTCTACCCACCCGGGGGATTCCTTCAATATTCGAGTAAAATTATTTCATTAAATAACAGAATCATAGATAGGAAACTATACTAGTGACTTATCTAATTTTATTGTAGAAATTTTCGGGATCAATGATTGGACTATGCAAATGAGAAATACCTTTTCTTGGATAAAGGAAGAGATTATTCGATTCATTTCTGTATCGCTCATAATATATATAATAACTCGGGTGCCCATTTCAAATGCGTATCCTATTTTTGCACAGCAGAATTATGAAAATCCACGAGAAGCGACTGGCCGTATTGTATGTGCCAATTGCCATTTAGCTAACAAGCCCGTGGATATCGAGGTTCCACAAGCCGTACTTCCTGATACTGTATTTGAAGCAGTTGTTCGAATTCCTTATGATCTGCAACTGAAACAAGTTCTTGCTAATGGTAAAAAAGGAGCCTTAAATGTGGGAGCTGTTCTAATTTTACCTGAGGGGTTTGAATTAGCCCCTCCCGATCGTATCTCGCCCGAGATTAAAGAAAAGATAAGAAATCTGTCTTTTCAGAGCTATCGCCCCACGAAAAAAAATATTCTTGTGATAGGTCCTGTTCCTGGTCAAAAATATAGTGAAATCACCTTTCCTATTCTTTCCCCAGACCCCGCTACTAAGAAAGACGTTCACTTCTTAAAATATCCCATATACGTAGGCGGGAACAGGGGAAGGGGTCAGATTTATCCCGACGGGAGCAAGAGTAACAATAATGTTTATAATGCTACAGCGGCGGGTATCGTAAGCAAAATCATACGAAAAGAAAAAGGGGGATACGAAATAACCATAGTGGATGCATCGGATGGACGTCAAGTGGTTGATATTATCCCTCCAGGACCAGAACTTCTTGTTTCAGAGGGCGAATCCATCAAATTGGATCAACCGTTAACGAGTAATCCTAACGTGGGTGGATTTGGTCAGGGGGATGCGGAAATAGTACTTCAAGATCCATTACGTGTACAAGGCCTTTTGCTCTTCTTGGCATCTATTATTTTGGCACAAATCTTTTTGGTTCTTAAAAAGAAACAGTTTGAGAAGGTTCAATTGTCTGAAATGAATTTCTAGTTTATCAAGTTCTAAAAAAAACCAAATTTTTGTTGGAAATTGTGTTATCTAATTCTGTATGATCAAAAAAAACTTATGAAAAGCCTTTTGCTTCTTTATATTATATTCTTTTTCTATCAGATTTTGGGAATTACTTGTACCGCATTATTAGTCATAGTATGTATGCTGTGAAGAAGACTATTTGACTTTACTTACCTCTTCTTTATTCCCTTTACTTACCTCTTCTTTATTCCCTTTACTTACCTCTTCTTTATTCCTTTGTTTTTTCAATAAAAAAATGGAAATAAAATGGAAGCGGTATGATTATATTACTATTGTCAAATTTAAATGCCATAGAATGAATCAATCGTTTTCTATTCTAATAGAATAAAAGTTGACTAAATACGAAACATAAGATAAATAATCGGAGAATATAAACCAAAGTATAAAAAAGATGAATGAGAGGAAAAAAGAATTCGATTCTAAGAGGGATTATTTGTCTTCCTAGTCTTTGACACAAGAAAAGGTATTTTCCACAACCCTTTACTTGTGTCGAAATAATAATAATTCTTGATCTCGTTCGTGAAAGATTCCTATTTGTAGTTTCCATTTTTTTCGCGTTTTATCAGAAACC